TTGATTAGGGTTTGATATAAGAATAAGGTGGTAGGTATGTGGGGGTGTTATGTGATGCAGACATACTTTCTGGAGGATGGAGATTGAGGTGTGTGATAGGTAATTGTGTGTAGTACTGATTTAATAGGTGTGGGTGATCTGAGGTGTAAGATGTCATTTGGTTTGTTGATTTATAAAATTTAATTGCTAATGGTAAAATGTCTCTTTACGATGCTTACCTCAGAAAATGTGGGTTAGGTTAGATGAGGGTTGGAGGGTTAAATTTTTGGGTATAGTGCTGCAATTATCTGTTATGTCCTGAAACCATTGACTGAATAACACCTTAGTGGTCGGGATGGGGGCCAAGACATTCAATTTAGGTGCGATGATAGCATAAAGCATGGCAATACACAGACAGGTCCCACAGGACGGGGGGCGGGACTCCTACCGGAGCCTACGGCAATGCTGAGGATTTCCCCCCCCCCCCCTTTCCCCACCCAGGCACCCTATGCATCCAGTGACGCGGTTAAGAGGGTGATAGCGCCACACCATCGTGATGTCTTATTTAAGAGGAACGTGGACACGACCCTGGTGAGATGGCCCTGAGGTAGGAACCAAATGCCAGATATAGTTTCAGTATAACCAAGCCCTGTCTATATGGGCCCGGAGCGAGAAGAGCCGCAGATGTGGGCGGGTTGGTGGTTTCACGGAGGTTGGTAGATTAAGAGACCAAATACACGAGGGGATATCCATGGTTAGAAGGACTGAAGAAATAGAATGCGCTATGTCCGACCAATCATTCGATGTACAAATGTACTATTAATGATTCTATGTACTGGACAATATCCATGGTGGTCATACCTGATATGTGAAGTGCGGATTTAATGTGTTATAGTCCAATGTGGAATTACAGTTCTTGCTTGTAAGCATGTTCACTGGTGTAATATGCACGTTTTGGTTCTATGTGCTATGTATAGTTAAGCATGTGTAGTACTATGTATTATTCATGGGGATAAACAATAATGCACTAATTACATAGGAAAAGAATTGTGTATGCCTTTAGGATACTTTATAAGTAAGCCACCAAATAATATATATATGCTACTTTATTAGTACTCAGGGAGTAGTTTAATATAGAATTTCAGCTTTGGGTGTTGACGGTAGAATTAGGTATTCTTTCCCTGATTGTCCTGGGGAGTTGGTAGGTCTCCTTTTTCGGTTTACAAGGCCGGGGTAATTAGATATACTACAAGGACAACTACCATTTAAGTAGTTTATTTTCAGTTAGGGCTGATAGAGGAATTAGGGTAATAATAAGGAAGTAAGTAATGGATGCGGTTTGGCCGATGACTTCAAAGGGATATTCTACTGGTTGACCTCCAATTCATGTAAGTGTTAGTAGGTCAGCTACGAGGGTTCAAAATAGGATTTGGGTGATTGGTCGGAATATTATACTTTGTTGTTTGGATGTGTGGGTAATAGGGATAATTGTTAGAATTAGGATAGATAGTAGGAGGGCCAGAACACCCCCTAGTTTATTTGGAACAGATCGTAAGATTGCGTATGCGAATAGAAAGTATCACTCTGGCTTAATATGAGGTGGAGTATTCAGGGGGTTAGCTAGTGTGAAGTTGTCTGGGTCGATTAAAAGGTCAGGAGTAAATAGGGTTAGGTTTATGAGGAGCAAGAGAAGAAGGGTTAGTCCAAAAATGTCTTTGGTTGTGTAGTAGGGATGGAATGTAATTTTATCGGGGTTGGATATTATTCCTGATGGGTTATTTGAGCCTGTTTCATGCAGAAATAAGAGGTGAATGGTTGTTAGAGCTGTGATAATGAAAGGTAAAATAAAGTGAAAGGTAAAGAATCGTGTGAGGGTGGGTTTATCCACTGAAAAGCCACCTCAGATTCATTGTACAAGGTCATGTCCGGTATAGGGGATGGCTGATAAAAGGTTTGTAATGACTGTGGCCCCTCAGAATGATATTTGGCCTCACGGCAATACGTAGCCTATAAAGGCTGTGGCTATTGTTATTAATAGTAGGATTGTACCGATGTTTCAGGTCTTTAGAAGGAGAAAAGATCCGTAGTAGAGGCCTCGGCCGATGTGGAGGAATAAGCATGCAAAAAATACGGAGGCACCATTGGCGTGTAGGAGGCGGATTATTCAGCCATAGTTGATATCTCGGGTGATATGAGCTACTGAGGAGAAGGCGGTTGAGGTGTCTGGCGTGTAGTGTATTGTTAAGAATAGGCCTGTGGTGATTTGAATTATTAGGCAGGCGCCTAGAAGTGATCCGAAGTTTCATCAGGAGGAGATGTTGGATGGTGTAGGGAGGTCAATAAATGAGTTATTAATAATTTTTATTAGTGGATGTGTTTTGCGGGAAGAGGTCATTAGTATTCTTATAGTTGAAATACAACGATGGTTTTTCATATCATTAGTCATGGTTGTAATCCATGTGGGAATAATGACATATGCTTTATTTTTATTGAGTATTATATTGGTGATGGGATTTGTGGGATTTTCTTCTAAGCCCTCGCCTATTTATGGGGGGTTGGTATTGGTTTTTAGTGGTGCTGTAGGTTGTGTACTTATATTGTATTTTGGTGGATCTTATATAGGGCTTATGGTTTTTTTAATTTATTTGGGTGGTATGATGGTTGTTTTTGGTTATACTGCAGCAATAGCAGTTGATGAGTATCCTGAGACGTGGGTATCAAGTGTTGATATTTTAGGGATGTTTGTGTTGGGTTTAGTAATGGAGATATTAGTAGTATTATTGCTGGGGGGTGATCCTAATAAAACGGTAGAAGTTGTTGTTAATTATAATACTGTGGCGGGTTGAATGGTTTATGAGGGTGAGGGGCCGGGTTTAATTCGTGAAGATTCTATAGGTGCTGCTGCTCTATATGATTATGGTATTTGGGTTATTTTAGTTACTTGTTGAGCATTATTTATGGGTATGCACATTGCAATTGAATTAACTCGGGGAGGGGGTTAAATTGTAAGAAGAAGTGCTAGAATGGGTGGAATAAAGAAGGTTAAGAAATAGAGTTTGATTAGGCCTTTTTGAGTTGATGTGATTGTAGCCATTGAAGTTTGTATTTGTATTGTTGTTTTTGGTATAGATTTTTCTAGTCAGAATAGGTCTAGTAAGGTGAAGATGAAGTTTTGGCTTGTGGTTAGGTTTAAATGGGGATTGAGGCGGTGGGTGGTGATTGAGTAGAAGCCTAGTATGTTAGAGAAGTAATAAGTTTTTACTGGGGTGCTTAGTTTTATGTTGTTAGTTAAAAGATTAAGTTCTATTGCTATAAGGAGTCCTAGGGTAGTTACACTTAGGGCAGTAAGTTTAAGATGTAGGGGTATGGTTATTTGGGGGTATGTAGTAGGAGGAATGCAGTTGGAGATAAGAAATCCAGCGAGGACACTACCTACTGCTAAGCGATAAATTGGGTTTATTAGGGGGTTGTTGTTTTCGTTAATTAAAGTAGAAGTTATAAAGCGAGGGTGTCCTGTTAAGGTAAAGAATATAATGCGGATACTGTATATCGCTGTAAGGGAGGTGGCTACGAGAGTGGTTGTGAGGGCTCAGGCGTTGGTGTATGATGTGTTGATGGCTTCGATAATTAGATCTTTTGAGTAGAAGCCTGTAAGAAATGGTGTTCCTATAAGTGCAAGGTTACCAATAATAAGGGAGGAGGCAGTAAAAGGTATGGTTTTAAATAGACCTCCTATTTTTCGGATATCTTGTTCGTTATTGAGGTTGTGGATAATGGACCCTGCGGATAAAAATAGTATAGCTTTGAAAAAGGCGTGGGTACAGATATGGAGAAAGGCTAAGTGTGGTTGATTGATGCCAACCGTCACCGTTATAAGGCCTAGTTGGCTTGAGGTTGAGAAGGCCACAATTTTTTTTATGTCATTTTGTGTTAGGGCGCAGATTGCCGTGAATAGGGTGGTAATGGCTCCTAGTGATAGGGTAAGTGTTTGTATAAGCAAGTTGTTTTCAATTAGGGGGTGAAAGCGGATGATTAGGAAAACACCTGCGACGACTATTGTGCTGGAGTGAAGTAGTGCTGAAACCGGGGTGGGTCCTTCTATAGCGGAAGGAAGTCATGGGTGGAGGCCAAATTGGGCTGATTTTCCTGTTGCTGCTAGGAGAAGGCTTATTAAGGGGAAAAGGTTTGTAGTAGAATTGAGGATAAATATTTGTTGGAAATCTCATGAATTGGAGTATAGGAAAAATCATGCTATTGCAAGGATGAAGCCAATGTCTCCAATGCGATTATATAAGATTGCTTGTAGGGCTGCTGTGTTGGCTTCTGTTCGGCCGTATCACCAGCTAATTAGTAGAAAGGATATAATGCCTATTCCTTCTCATCCAATAAATAGTTGGAGTAAATTATTGGCAGTGATTAAGATTAATATTGTAATAAGGAATATAAGTAAGTACTTGAGAAATTGATTAATGTTTGGGTCTGAGCTTATATATCATATTGAGAACTCTACGATTGATCAGGTAACGTATAGTGCTACGGGTGTAAATATTATGGAAAAGAAGTCTAGTTTAAAGTTTAGTGATAGTTTGATAGTTTGGATTGTTACTCAATGCCAGTTTGAAATTATTGATTCTTGGTCTGTGAAAATAAACATTGTTATAGATAAAGTGCTAGTGATAAGGGCATAAATAATGGCTAGTTTTACGTGGTAAGGGTATAGGGGGTTTTTGTTGGATTTAACTAGGGTGATTAAAATAGGTATTAGTAGGGGAATTAGTGTTATTAGAGTAATAGAAAAGTGCATTTTGCTTTTATTTGGAGTTGCACCAACGTTTTTGGTTCCTAAGACCAATGGATAACTACTATCCTTTAAAAGCTGAGAAGGCCAGGATGTTAAGCCTGGAGGCAGAGAGTTAGCAGTTCTTGCATACTTTCTCGGTAGTTAAGAAGTTATAGTCTTCTATTATTAGATTCACAATCTAATGTTTTGGTTAAACTATAACTACATGGTGTTAGGCTTATTATTACCTTGGGGTTTAGGGTGAGAAGAAGAATTGGTGCTGTGTGTATTAGTATTAGTGTATTTTCTCGTGTAAACAGAGGTTTTATATTACCGGTGCTGTGTGTTAATGGTCCTCGTTGTGTTGAGGTAAATATATGTAGTGAATATAGTGCTGTGATAAGTATATTGAATCCTGTAAGTATAATGGTAAAGTTGGATCAGGAGAAGGTGGCTAAAATTGTAAATAGCTCTCCTAGTAGATTAATAGTTGGAGGTAAAGCAAGATTGGCGAGGTTTGCTAGAAGTCATCAGAGGGCTAGGAGTGGAAATAGTGCTTGGAGGCCTCGGGTGAATATTATGGTTCGGCTGTGAATGCGTTCGTAGTTTGAGTTTGCTAGACAGAATAGTAGGGATGAGGTAAATGCATGTGCAACTATTAATAGTATTGCGCCGGTAATGCTTCAGGGAGTTTGGATAAGAATAGCTAGGGTAACGAGTGCTATATGGCTGACGGAAGAGTAGGCAATTAATGATTTTAAGTCGGCTTGTCGTAAGCAGATAGAGCTTGTTATGATCATGCCTCATAGAGATAGGACGAGGAAGGGGTAGCTTATTTTTTCTGTTAGGGGATTAAGAGTGGGGATAATTCGTATCATGCCGTAGCTACCTAGTTTTAGCAAGATTGCTGCAAGTACTATTGAGCCGGCAATTGGGGCTTCTACATGGGCTTTGGGAAGTCATAGGTGTAGTCCGTATAGAGGTATTTTTACTATAAAGGCTATCATGCACCCTAGTCATATAATATTATTAGTTCAGGATGTTAGTAATTCTTTAGTATTAGTTGTTATTGTTAGGATATTTAAGGTTCCTAAGTTGTTGGAGTGATAGAGGAGTGTAATAAGTAATGGGAGTGATCCAGTTAATGTATAGAATAGAAAGTACGAGCCGGCGTTGAGGCGCTCTGGCTGGTAACCTCAGCGGGTAATAATAATTAGAGTTGGAATTAGAGTGGTTTCGAATAAAATATAGAATAAAATTAGTTCTGTGGCTGCAAATGTTATAATTAAGGAAATTTGTAGAATAATTAGTATTGAGATATATAGTTTTTTTCGGGGGAAGGAGTTGTTATAAATATGTTGTTGTGTTGCTAAGAATATTAGTGGCAGTAGTCAGGCTGTTAAAGCTAAAAGTGGTGATGTTAATGGGTCTGAGAAGAAAGTTAGTGATAGATTGCATGGGTTGTTGGGCATGTATAGGATTGTAAGGGCTAGGGCGCTAATTGATAGGCTGCAGATTATTATATTGATTCATATTATATGGCTTTTTGATAGATATGCTGTTAGGATTAGTATGGTCGTTGGTAGGATGATTTTTAGCATTGAAGTAGATTTAAGTTTTGTACGTAATCTAAGCCATATAAATTGGAGATTAAAATTAATAAAGCTAAACCTACTGCAGCTTCACATGCGGCTATTACTAGTAAAGTAACAGGTAGTATATATGTTAATATTAGGTGTATATTTAAGGTTATGGCTGTTATTATAATAAATAGTGACAGTATTATACCTTCTAAACATAGTAGGGAGGATATCAGATGGGATCGGTAAATCAATAATCCTAGTAGAGATAGGGAGTATGCCAGTGTGGTGTTAATATAGATAAAAGGCATTTTGGTATATATGGTTTACCATAATTTAATGAGTCGAAATCACTTGTTTTATTTAAACTACATACCAAATCAACTCAGTCTAACCCCTTTTGGGTTCACTCGTAGGCTAGTCCTAGTGCTAGGACAGTAAGTAGGGTGAGGACTGTGTTAGTTATTAGTATTAGGTTATCTGTTTGGATAGCTCATGGTAGGGGTAGGAGTAGGGCAATTTCTAGGTCAAATAGAAGAAATGTAATAGCTACTAGGAAAAATTTTATAGAAAAGGGTAGGTGGGCGGAAGTTGTAGGGTCAAATCCGCATTCATAGGGGTTATGTTTTTCTGTATATTTATTTAATTGTGGTACTCAGAATGTAATGGTAATTAGTAGTAGAGCTAGTAAGGTGTTGATTATTAGGGTTAATATTAAGTTAATTATTCTCTCTCGGGTTTATCGAGGCTTATTAATTGGAAGTTAATTGTACTGTTTATACTAAGAGAATAGGATCCTCATCAGTAGATAGAGATATAGAGGAATAGTCATACCACATCTACAAAATGTCAGTATCATGCGGCGGCCTCAAAGCCAAAATGGTGGTTAGGTGTAAAGTGGCATAGTTGCTGGCGAATATAGCATGTAGCAAGGAAGGTGGTTCCGATAATAACATGAAGGCCATGGAAGCCTGTGGCCATAAAGAATGTAGAGCCGTAAATTCCATCAGAGATGGTAAAGGGTGTTTCAGAGTACTCTGATATTTGAAGGTAGGTGAAGTAGATTCCTAGTGCAATAGTTAGGGATAATGCTTGGGTTGAATTTTCTTGGTCAGCTTCTATTAGACTATGATGTGCTCAGGTAATTGTAACTCCTGATGCGAGTAAGACGGCTGTATTTAGAAGTGGTACTTCTATTGGGTTTAGGGGTAAGATGCCTGTGGGGGGTCAGTGTCCTCCTGTTTGGGGGGTTGGAGCTAGGCTTGAGTGGTAGAATGCCCAGAAAAATCCAGCGAAGAAGAAAACCTCTGAAACAATAAACAGAACTATCCCGTACCGAAGGCCTTTTTGAACGGGTGAAGTGTGGTGGCCCTGATATGTACTTTCTCGCACCACGTCGCGTCATCATTGAGATATTGTTATTGCACTGGCCAATAAGCCTGCATTAAGTAGGGTAGTATAGTAGAAATGGAATCATATAATTAGGCCGGAGGTTAGTAGGAAAGCTGATAGAGCTCCTGTTAATGGTCAAGGGCTTGGGTTTACTATATGATAAGCATGTGTTTGGTGTGTCATTATAGGCAGTTGGGTAGGGGATTGTTATGAATTATTGTGCAAGTAAAGACTAACTAGGAGTGTAAATACATAGGCTTGAATTAGAGCTACACCTAGCTCTAGGGTAATTAATAGAATGATGACGATAATGGTGATTACGGAGGATGAGAGGTAAATAGAAAGAAGGGTTAAAGTAGTGTCTCCTAGTAGGTGCATTAATAGATGGCCTGCTGTGATGTTGGCTGTTAATCGTACGGCTAGTGCTATTGGTTGGATGAAAAGGCTGATAGTTTCGATAATAATAAGTATAGGGATAAGTAGGGTAGGTGTTCCTTGGGGTAAGAAATGAGCAAGGGTTGCTTTTGTTTTAAATCGAAGTCCTGTAAGTACGGTTGCTATTCACAGGGGAATTGCCATGCCTAGGTTTATTGATAGTTGCGTAGTGGGTGTGAATGTATAGGGTATAATTCCGAGAAGGTTATTTAGGGTAATAAAGGTGATTAGAGTTAAAAGTATGAGGGACCAGGCTTGTCCTTTGGTGGTGTGGTTTATCATTATTTGTTTTAGCATAAGTTGGATTAGTCATTGTTGAAGGGAGGAAAATCGGTTGTTGTTTAGGTTGTTAGAGGGTGTGATTAGTATAGTAGGGAATAAGATAAATAGTGTTGCCAGGGGGACTCCTAAGATTATTGGCATATTGAAAGAGGCGAATAGATTTTGGTTCATTTTAGTTCTCAGGTTGTTTTTTGGTTCTGTATTTTAGTTAATTTTGATAGTGTGGTAGTGTGGAAAGTAAAGTTTAGTATTTTTAGTTGTATAGCATAAAATAGGGTTAAAATTATTGATAAAGTCACCATTGGTCATGGTGAGATATCTAGCTGAGGCATTCACTGTAGAGAGAAGTTCTCCCCGTCTTTAACTTAAAAGGTTAATGCCAAGTAGCTTTACAGTGATACAATGTATAAGTATGAAGCCCATACTTCAAAATCTTGGAAGTAGATAAACTCTAGAACAATGGGTATAAAGCTATGGTTTGACCCGCAAATTTCCGAGCATTGTCCGTAAAATAACCCTGGTCGTATTGAGGCTAGTATGGCTTGGTTTAATCGGCCTGGGATTGCATCTGCTTTAACGCCTAATGATGGGACGGCTCATGAGTGTAGTACATCTTGTGATGAGATTAGTATACGGATGTCTGCTTCTATTGGTAAGGTTGTTCGATTATCTACTTCAAGAAGTCGGAATTCGCCTGGTTGGAGATAGTAGGTTGGTGTAATGTAAGAGTCAAAGAATAGGTCTTCATAGTCCGAGTATTCATAGCTTCAATATCATTGGTGGCCAATTGCTTTTAGGGTTAAGTAGGGTTTATTGAATTCATCTGTTATATATAAAATGCGCAGGGATGGAAGGGCAATTATAATAAGAATAATTGCGGGTAGAATAGTTCAGATTATTTCGATTTCTTGGGCATTTATAGTGCTGGTGTGGGTTAGTTTTGTAGTAAGCATTAAAGAGATAATGTATAGGACTAATGAACTAATTAGGAAAATAATTATAAGCGTGTGGTCGTGGAAGGCAATTAGTTCTTCTATAATGGGGGATGTAGCGTTTTGTAGGCCTAGTTGAGCTGGTGTTGCCACTAAGATATATAGGTTTTGGCCTATAATTTAACTTTGACAAAGTTATGTAATTGTTTTACTAATATCTTATAGAAAAAGTCATAGGGTCTATGGAATTGGCTTGAAACCAATTTTTGGGGGTTCAAATCCTTCCTTTTTCGTTTAGGAGTTTTACGTAGGTAGCTTCTTCAAATGTGTGATAGGGAGGGGGACAGCCATACAATCACTCTAGATTAGTAATCATTTGTTCAATAGTTCGAACTTTTCGTTTTGAAGAAAAGGCTTCTCAAATTATAAAAATTATTAGAATAACTGCTGTTAGTGAAATAAATGAGCCTACGGATGAGATAATATTTCATGCAGTGTAGGCATCTGGATAATCTGAGTACCGCCGAGGTATTCCGGATAAGCCGAGAAAGTGTTGTGGAAAGAAGGTTATATTTACACCTACAAATATAATGGTAAAATGGATTTTAGCATAAGTTTGGTCAAGTGTATAGCCTGAGAATAATGGAAATCAGTGGATAAAGCCTCCTATAATGGCAAATACTGCCCCTATTGATAAGACGTAATGGAAATGGGCTACTACGTAGTATGTGTCGTGTAGGACAATATCTAATGATGAGTTAGCTAACACAATTCCTGTTAATCCACCCACAGTAAAAAGAAAAATAAAACCTAGGGCTCATAGTATTGCAGGAGATCACTTGATATTGCCTCCATGTAGTGTAGCTAATCAGCTAAATACTTTAACTCCAGTGGGGATAGCAATAATTATGGTAGCTGATGTAAAATACGCGCGTGTGTCTACATCTATTCCTACTGTAAATATATGGTGGGCTCATACGATAAAGCCTAGGAAGCCAATAGATATTATAGCTCAAACTATCCCTATATACCCAAATGGTTCTTTTTTGTTAGAGTAGTATGTTACAATGTGCGAAATTATCCCGAACCCTGGTAAAATAAGGATATAAACCTCTGGGTGACCAAAAAATCAAAATAAGTGTTGATATAGAATGGGGTCACCACCACCAGCAGGGTCAAAGAAAGTAGTATTAAGGTTGCGGTCGGTTAATAGTATAGTAATTCCAGCAGCTAGGACTGGGAGAGAAAGAAGTAGAAGGACTGCTGTAATAAGCACGGATCATACAAAGAGGGGTGTTTGATACTGTGTTGTGGCCGGTGGTTTTATATTAATAATTGTTGTAATAAAGTTAATAGCCCCTAGAATAGAGGAAATGCCTGCTAGGTGCAGTGAAAAGATAGTTAGATCTACAGAGGCTCCGGGGTGTGATATATTTCCTGCCAGGGGAGGGTAGACTGTCCAGCCAGTTCCGACACCAGCCTCTAGGGTTGAGGAGGCAAGTAGGAGAAGAAGGGATGGGGGGAGGAGTCAGAAGCTTATGTTATTTATACGAGGAAATGCTATATCGGGGGCGCCGATTATTAGGGGCACTAATCAATTCCCAAAGCCACCAATTATGATTGGTATAACCATGAAGAAAATTATAATGAATGCGTGAGAGGTAACAATAACATTGTAAACATGGTCGTCTTCTATTAGGCTTCCTGGTTGGCCCAGCTCAGCTCGAATTAGAAGACTTAGAGCTGTTCCTGTTGCCCCAGCTCATGCACCGAATATTAAATATAGTGTACCAATATCTTTATGGTTAGTTGAAAATAGTCAGCGATTTATGAACATAGGTAGTAGGTAAAATGGCTGAGTAAGCATTAGACTGTAAATCTAAAGACAGAGGAGTGACCCTCTTTTTGCCAGTCCTGAGGTGAACTGTCATGTTGAACTGCAAATTCAAAGAAGCAGCTTTAATGCTGCCGGGGCTTCTCCCGCCTTTTTTTCCCTAAAGGCGGGAGAAGTAGATTGAAGCCAGTTGATTAGGTTATTTAGCTGTTAACTAAATTTTTGTGGGTTGAAGTCCCATCAGTCTAGGGAGGGCTTAGCTTAATTAAAGTAATTGATTTGCGTTCAGTTGATGCAAAATAAGGTTTGCAGTCCTTAGAGTAGTCCAGAAATTAAGTGGAACTTACTTACTAAGGGCTTTGAAGGCCCTTGGTCTTATTAACCTAAATTTCTAGGTTATAAGCATTAGTGGTGTGATTGGTAATAGAAGGGAGGAGAAGGTTATTAGAGGGGATAGAAGTGGTGTTGGTTTTATATATTTTAGTTGTCAGCTAATTTTTGTGTTGTTGGATGTGGGAAATATTGTTATTGAAATTGAGTATGTTAGGCGTATGTAGAAATATAGGTTTATTAGTGTGAGTATAGTTATGGTAAGGGGGAAAATAAGGCTGTTATTTTTTGTAATTTCTTGTATGATAGCTCATTTGGGGGAGAAGCCTGTTAGTGGGGGGAGGCCTCCTAGGGATATTATTATTATTGGAATTATTGGTATTGTTCATGTGAGTTTATTTCAAGTATGGGATAGTGATAGGGTTGTTGTGTTTGAGTTTAAGTAGAAGGTTGTAAGTGTGGAAATTGTTAGGAGGATATAGATAAGTAAACTTAAGATGGTAGTGTTTGGGTTATAGTATAGTACAGCTATTATTCATCCTATGTGGGTAATTGAGGAATAGGCTAGAATTTTGCGTAGTTGTGTTTGGTTCAGTCCTCCTCAGCTGCCAGTTATAATAGATATAAGTGAGATTATTAGTAGGATGTTTGAGTTGATGGATGGGAAAATTTGAATGATAATTGATATGGGGGCTAGTTTTTGTCATGTAAGGATAAGTATAGTAGGAATTAGGGGAATGCCTTGGGTTACTTCTGGTAGTCAGAAGTGAAGGGGTGCTATTCCTAGTTTTAGTACGAGGGCAATTAGTATTATTGTAGATAAGATTTGATTAGATGGTGGATTAATTGTTCATTGTCCGTAGAGTAAGTTATTGAGGAAAATAGTTATTAGAAGGATTATGGATGCGGATGCTTGTGTTAGGAAATATTTAGTGGATGCTTCTGTGGAGCGAGGGCTTATGTTTTTAGCGAGTATGGGTACGATGGCTAATATATTTAGTTCTAAGCCTACCCATACTAGGAATCAGTGTGAGCTTAGAGTTGTGACTATAGTTCCTATTAGAATAGTCAGGGAGATAATTAGGTGGGCTAAGGGGTTAATATTAGTACGGGAAGGATTGGACCAACATTTTCGGGGTATGGGCCCGATAGCTTATTTAGCTGACCTTACTGTTTAGAGTATAGTGTAATAGGTAGCACGGAGGATTTTGAGTTCTTAGGAATAGGTTCGAGTCCTATAATTCTAGAAATAAGAGGATTTAAACCTCTATAATTTACTCTATCAAAGTAATTCTTTTGTCAGACATATTTCTTATGTTTGGGGTGGGATACCGGATAGTAGTATAGGCATTGAAATATATCATATGCATAGTGCTAGTGTAAGTGGTAGAAATTTTTTTCATAGGAGATACATTAGTTGGTCGTAGCGAAAACGAGGGTATGCTGTGCGAATTCATAAAAATAGGATAGTTAGTAGAAGTGTTTTAGTTATGAAGTTTATAGTGTAAAGTTCTGTTGTGAGTATATTGTAGGGTGTTGCTGTAAAGATGGTGGTAGTTAGAGCGTTTATTATAATAATATTTATATACTCTGCTATGAAAAATAGGGCGAATGAACCTGCGGCATATTCAATATTAAAGCCTGAGACTAGTTCTGATTCACCTTCTGTTAGATCAAAGGGGGCCCGATTGGTTTCTGCTAGTGTGGAAATAAATCATATTATGGTTAGGGGTCATGATGGTAGTAGAAGTCAGGATTGTTCTTGTGTTGTAATTAGTGAGTGTAGGTTAAAGGAGCCGCTTATTAGTAGTGTTGATAATAGAATAATGGCTAGGGTGACTTCGTATGAAATGGTCTGGGCTACGGCTCGTAGTGCGCCAATTAATGCGTAATTTGAGTTGGATGCTCATCCGGACCATAGAATTGAGTAAACAGCTAGGCTTGATGTTGCCAGTACAAATAAAAGACCTAGATTGAAGTTGATAAGGGAGTACGGTATAGGGAGGGGGGTTCATAGGAGAAGGGCAATGGTTAGGGCTAGGGTTGGGGCGGCTATATATAGGGTTGTAGTGGATACACTGGGTAGTAGGGGTTCTTTTGTAAAGAGTTTTATTGCGTCGGCGATTGGTTGGAGTACTCCATATGGGCCTACAGTGTTGGGGCCTTTGCGGAGTTGTATATAGCCTAAGATTTTTCGTTCTATAAGTGTTAAGAATGCTATAGCAATTAGGGCTGGGGTAATTAGTAGGAGTAGGTTAATTGTAAACATATTGTTAAGAAGAGGAGTTGAACCTCTGATTATAAAGTTTTAAGTTTTATGCAGTTACCGGGCTCTGCCATCTTAACAAGCCCTGTTTTTGGGATATGTGTGTTAATTTATAAGGTTAAGATATTAGTCATCTGGTATTGTGAGGGCGCTTTGTGAAGTGGGCCCTATTTCTCTTGTCCTTTCGTACTAGGAGAGATCTTTAATAGATAGAAACCGACCTGGATTTCTCCGGTCTGAACTCAGATCACGTAAGACTTTAATCGTTGAACAAACGAACCTTTAATAGCGGCTGCACCATTGGGGTGTCTTGATCCAACATCGAGGTCGTAAACCCTATTGTCGATATGGACTCTAAAATAGGATTGCGCTGTTATCCCTAGGGTAACTTAGTCCGTTGATCAAGTTATTGGGTCAATGAGTGTAGTTTACTTAGACTAGTTAGGTCATAGTTTGTGTTTTCGGAGGTTGTGCTGTACTCCGAGGTCACCCCAACCGAAATTTATAATACATTAATGGAGTGTTAATGCCTGTTGGTTTTTAATGTGTTAATTTGTATTATTAAATTGAAGCTCCATAGGGTCTTCTCGTCTTATTTATGCATATCCGCCTCTTCACGGATAGGTCAATTTCACTGATTAAAAGTAAGAGACAGTTAAACCCTCGTGTTGCCGTTCATACAAGTCCCTATTTAGAGAACAAGTGATTATGCTACCTTTGCACGGTCAGGGTACCGCGGCCGTTAAACATGTGTCACTGGGCAGGCAGTGCCTCTAATACTGATAATGCTAGAGGTGATGTTTTTGGTAAACAGGCGGGGTAAAGTTTGCCGAGTTCCTTTTACTTTTTTCAATCTTTCCCGGGTGCATGCCTGTGTTGGGTTAACAGTTTAGTTAATGAGTTATTAAGTTGTGGGTTATGGTGATTGGGCTGTTAACTAGCAGTAGTTGTTTCGGTCTGTAATAAGCTTATGCAGGGAGAATAATTTCATGTTACTTATATTAACATTATTTCTTCTATTGGATAATAGATTGGTCCAATGTGTTTTAGGAGTTCAGTGGGATTAGTGGAATTAGAGGGTAATTGGATATTGAGCTTGAACGCTTTCTTAATTGATGGCTGCTTTTAAGCCAACTATAGTAGTAGAACGTTTTACTCACTATGGTAAGGTTTTTTCCTAGAGTCTAAAGAGCTGTCCCTCTTTAGATTAACGGTTAAATTTACGGGGAGATTAAATGGTTCTGTAAGTAAATTTAAGGTTGAACTAAGATTCTGTCTTGGACAACCAGCTATCACCAGGCTCGGTAGGTTTGTCGCCGCTACCCATAGATTTTCCCACTATTTTGCTACATAGATGGGTGTGCTCTTTTAGCTATCTTTGGGTAGCTCGTCTGGTTTCGGGGGGCTTTATTTAAATTCTTTGTATAAAGTTATTTCTAGTTAATTCATTATGCACAAGGTAAAAGGGTTTGTCTTTGCTTTTTTATGCTTTGTTAGGGTTTTTCTTTCCCTTACGGTACTTTATCTATTGCGCTCGGATATAATTTCTATCACCTATACTTTTATAGTGGGTAAATGGTTTGGTTATTAAGTTTAGATATTAATGTAGATAAGTTGCTTGGGCTAGAGTTAGCTCAAAGTGATCAGTTGTTGCGAGATCTTCCGGGTGTAGGCCGGATGCTTTAATTTAAGCTACACTTTGATTCGTCCAAGTGCACTTTCCAGTACACTTACCGTGTTACGACTTATCCCCTCTACATCAATATGAAGTGGCTTAAATTGTTAATATACTTCTCTATATGGTGGTTGAGGAGGGTGACGGGCGGTGTGTGCGTGCTTAATGGCCTTGCTTCAGTCAAGCTCTCTATTCTTGATTTACTGCTAAATCCACCTTGGGCCTTTAAATTTCATAAAGGCTGTCGTGTAGTTTTTCTAGGTTAGAAAATGTAGCCCATTTCTTTCCACTTCATTGGCTGCACCTTGACCTAACGTTTTTATGGTAATACTTCTGCTTACTTTACGATCTTTAGGGAGTTTGCTGAGGATGGCGGTATACAGGCTGAGGGCAAGAGGTGGTAAGGTCTATCGGGGTATATCGATTACAGAACAGGCTCCTCTAGACGGATATAAAGCACCGCCAGGTCCTTTGAGTTTTAAGCTATTGCTTGTAGTGTTCTGGCGAATAGTTTTGTTGGTGGAGTTATTGGGGTTTAAGGCTAAGCATAGTGGGGTATCTAATCCCAGTTTGTATCTTAGCTATAGTGTATTCAGGAGCATTAAAGCCACTTTCGTAGAGTATTTCACTATAACCGGAGTTTTCTACAACTTAGTTATAGGTTAGCTTTATTGAGGGTGGGATCTTAAACACTCTTTACGCCGGGTTTTATTAACTCGAGTTAATCGTATGGCCGCGGTGGCTGGCACGAAATTGACCAACTCTATTATCAGTGTAGCTTAGTTAAACTTTCGTTTATTGCTAAAAGTTTGTCACTGCTGTTTCCCGTGGGGGTGTGGCTGAGCAAAGTGTTTTGAGCTGCATGTGTGCGTGCTTGATACTCGCTCCCCATGTTTTGGTTTTCTAGGGGGCATTCTCACAGGACGGCGGATGCTTGCATGTGTAATCTCACTGAGGGCTAATAGAAAGGCTAGGACCAAACCTGTGTGTTTATGGGGCAGTGATTACCCGTCTAGACATTTTCAGTGTCTTGCTTTGAGTATTAAGCTACATTAAC